TTTTCTAGCATTTGACTACGTACCACTAAAGGATTTAATCGCAAACTTGACAGATAACCCAGAAACTCTAAATTATCTTTAGATAATTGATTTATATTGACCTTTTGCGGTTGAAACCATATGGAAAAATAACATTGCCATAAATTAACAAAATAATATTTCCATTTATTCATCAGAAGCGGTGTATCCTTTGTTGCCAGAATGCATTTTCCGTGATATCTAACATAATGTATGAAAGGATCCTTGAGCAACCCTAGGATCGCCGGAAAATTATTAACAAAGACTTTTAAAAAATGTTGTATTTTTCCATAGAAAAAAACTCGCTCAAAAAGGACTTCATAAGATGTCGATCGTAAATGAGAAGACCGCTTGCGTAGAAAAAAAAAGATGGATTCGTATTCACATACATGAGAATTATATAAGAACAAGAAAAATCTTGGATTCAAAATTAAATTTTTTTTTATATCAAAATTATTCCAATTGCAAGACTCGTATAGACAGGACCGAAAAAAATGCAAAGAAGAGGCATCTTTTACCCGGTAACGTAGGGTTTGAACCAAGATTTCTAGATGGATGGGGTAAGGTATTAGTACATCTAACACATAATTAAAATGTGATAATTTGTCTTCTAAAAAGGGAAATATTGAATGAATTGATTGTAAATTATAAGATTTTTTTAATTGTTTTCCTTCGAAAAAGGATCCTAATCTTAGGGAAAAAGGAATTTCTACACTCACTGCAAATAAAACAGATATCATTTGATAATAGAAAAGATTGGTATGCCCCAAAAAGGGATTTTGGTTCAAATCCTTAGTGGTAATAATCAAACGATTCTGTTCAGACATCCGCAAAATTAAGCGTTTCACAATTAGTGAACTATATTTTTTGTCATAATCCGCATTTTCCAAGAAAATAGAGCGATTTCTATTTAATCTATTTAAACCATGATCATAAGCAAGTACATAAATATAATCCCGAAAAAAAAGTGGATATAGAAAAATCTGTTGCCGAGCCCCATCGAACTCTAAATATCCCTGAAATTTCTCCATTTGGATTGAAATTCGATTTGAACTGAAAGTAAAGTCTTTATTTTATTGAGTTCTGAAATGACACATAGTGCGATACGGTCAAAATGAGGTATTAGACTACGAAAGCAATAGATACCTCATAAACAGGTAGACTGCTAACCGGATTCTCTATCTTTAATAGGTTTCTGTTAGTTATATTTATATTATAGAATAACAAAACAAAATGATTAGAAATCCTTTATTTTTTTAACCTAATCGCTCTTTTGATTTTGGAAATATATATATTTTTTTTATCAATATACTGCTTCTTTTACACATCCATCTCCAACCTAACCCAAGCGGACTAGGGAAAAAAAATAATTAGGACTCATTAAAAATTTGATAATAACACGCAAGAAAAAAATTCCTTCCCATACCCGTATTAGGCACTAATCTATTTTTAACATTTAATTAGATCGGGTAATTTTTCAAATTACGAATGGAAGCTCGTTTCTTTTTTTTTTTCCTGGAATCAGGAAACCTGGTTTTTTATCCATCCATTTATATTTATTCACTCGACCCAAATTGGAATTCCTTTTTTTTTTTTTCGACACCGAAAATAAGGTTGTACCGATCAGTAAAGCAAAAAAAATGTTATCTGAATTCTCCCTTGATACGACATGCTATTTTTTCCATTCATTCCTTTCAGGATCAGTCGTGGTCTTACAAACTCTACCGTAGATCTGTACGAATCCTTTTCTTCATACAAATGTGTAAAAGATGCTAGTCGCACTTAAAAGCCGAGTACTCTACCGTTGAGTTAGCAACCCCCCCCCCCAAAAAAAAAGAAAGTACTGCAAATATGTAGATATAACCAGAAGAAAAAAAAAAAAAAATCCAGTCATGTGTGCGTCCGGGATAAAAAGATCTATTTCTCTATGAGAGAATTATATTTGGTCGATACACTGTTGTCAATATGATTGTGAATTTTTAATATAGCGAAAAAAAAAAAAAAAAAAAATAAAAAAGCTTAACCCCTTGGTTTGTTAGTTCATACAATGAATGAAAACTAAGACAGTTAGGGTAATCTCAAATCTTTTTATACTTTTTTAGACCCATTTTTATGGCCTTTTATTTTTTATGAATAATGAATAAATTATTCATATAATAATATATATATATTAGTTTTATTCATAATTAATATATTTTTTTATATACAGTATTTTTTTTTTATACAATAAAATTTTGTATTTATACAAAAATTCTAAATTATATAGATCCAAAATTATTTTCATAAATTTATTTATGATTATAAAAAATAGTAGTTGTTAACAGGGTTTTTATTAGTATTCCTACTAAGGTACGAATACTAATAATAAATCGAAATTCTAAAAAAAAAATGATGTAAGTGAAAGAGGAGGAAAGAAAAGAGTAGATAAAATTTGATACCAAGCTATATACGAGTCTTTCACATCCTCTTTTTTATGTTTCATTAATTCAATTTCGTTTTATTAAGACTTAATTCCGTAAAAATCCCTGCCTTCTTTGAAATATCATGAACTGTTCTTGTTGGTTGAGCGCCTTTTTTAAGGAAATCGAGAATAGCAGGAAGATTTAAATAAGTTTGATTTGTTATTGGATCATAAAAACCCACTTTCCGAAGATCTCTTCCTTCTCTTCGGGATCGAACATCAATTGCAACGATTCGATAAACGGCTCATTGGGATAGATGTATATGAATAATACCCCCCCCTAGAAACGTATAAGAGGCTTTGGCCTCGTACGGCTCGAGAAAAAATTCAACGAGTAGAAGTTAACTCTCTGTATAAAATACAAATATTAGATAGATTAATAAAAACATTAAATAAATTAGCCAGTATTGAAACCCTAAATAGTTTTTTTCCATAAAAGGAATTCGTAACATTCTTACTCTCGTAACTCAAGTTAAAAAACTCTCAAATATCTCAACAGAGAATCCTTAAGTACTCTTTTTATTGAGTAGTCTCTAACCCTTTTTTTGTTTGTCTCAATTTTTTAGAATCAATTTTGATTCTTCATTCTGATCTAGTTGTTCAAACAATTTAAAACAGGATTTCCTTGTTTCAGGGTTCTTTATCCTTACTTTGAATCTTTGGGTTTAGACATTACTTCGGTGATCTTTAATCGTTTTATTAAAAAAGGGCAGCAACAAGCCCCTTATTTTGTTTATGATTTCTTTTCTTTATATAAAAAAATCATACAAACGCTTGATTCACGCATGATAGACTTTTGATTCAAAGAATTTTACAATTTTAATAAAATTTCTTTTTCCATTGTAAAATTGCTTGAAAGGTCTTTTTTTCAATATAAAAATAAAAAGACTTACGAAGTTGTTCCAACTTATTGATTCGCACTAACCCTAGATCCTTACTCCTGCGAAAGGAAAAAAAAACTTTCTATTCTCCTCGAGCTCCATCCTGTACTCTTTTTTTTATTCCAAAAAAAAAGAACACAAAATGTCGAGCCAAGAGCACCTATATTCCTATATATAAAGTGGCGGATCAAAAAATCCACAGCAGATCATGTCCTTCAATTCAAGTCGCACGTTGCTTTCTACCACATCGTTTTAAACGAAGTTTTACCATAACATTCCTCTAGTTTGTGTAATTGATTCAATTATGGAATCATGAATAGTCATAGTTCAGTCAGTATATCGTAATCTATACTTTTTCTTTCTCTATGAATGGAATAGTGAATTTACGCGTAAAAGGTTCAGTCAGAATTCAAATGAATCCCATACCAGATTGTATATATGTAAAATAGAAATTTGAATAGAAATATATATTTATATATATAAATATATATTTTTATTCAAACTCTTAGAATCTAAGGTTCTACCTTACTTACCCGCATCACACACAAATAAAAAAGCAAATATATTTTTTTGAATTCGGTTGAAATGATGAAAAATAAGTTTATTATTATTTTAATTTCAATATTTTATTCTTAAAATATATTGTTTTTTTAAACAGAAATAGAAAGATGGTGTACAACGGTGTACAAAGGCAATAGAAGATTTATTCCGTAATGACTGTACTCTGGGACGGAAGGATTCGAACCTCCGAATAGCGGGACCAAAACCCGTTGCCTTACCGCTTGGCTACGCCCCATTTAGATTTTTATTCAAGACTACTAAAAGAGTAATATTGCTATTGGTTGTTCGTCAATTCAATTTCAGCCCAAATTAAATATAGATTACACTGGTGCTAGAGTTTTGACACGTGTAGATAGCAAATCAAACTGACTTTATTGATCATTACATAGAATTCAATTAAGATATTGTATGAAAATATTATTTCTTTCATTCTCATAAGAGAATGAAAGGATTTTTGATTGAGTAAGTTCAACAAAGTCTTTTTAGACTATCTTTCTTTATTTTTTCTTTATATAAAAAATATATTAATAACTCAATCAAAATTAAATTATCCACAAGAACACCAATTTTTGTTATGCTTAATATATTTAATTTGATCTGTATTTGTTTTAATTCTGCCCTTTTTTCAAGCACCTTTTTAGTCGCCAAATTGCCGGAGGCCTACGCCTTTTTGAATCCAATCGTAGATGTTATGCCCGTAATACCTCTTTTCTTTCTTCTCTTAGCCTTTGTTTGGCAAGCAGCTGTAAGTTTTCGATGAAATTCTTAATACTGTCTTAGAAAAATTCACGGTTTTTATTCTTCCAACAATTCAAAAGATCAAAAAAATCTTGACGTATGAACGAACTCTCAATTCAAATATTTAATTTTTTTGGTAGCCATACTAAATCTGGATCATTCTATTTCCTAAATTTTATACTCTTTTCCCTAAATGAAAGAACCTAATTAGATTCGAGCTCACAAAAAAATATCTAGATGTTGGTATGCAAATCTGTTTGAATATGAAAGACTCAACTATTATCTTATTTAAAATGACTTTCTGAAACCTTTTTTTTTTTTTTAGAAAAAAAATAAATCACTTGATTTTTTGGTATCAAAATTAGATATTTGGTATAAAAATAGAGAATCTATTCTCTTTTTTTTTTGAAAAAAAAAAGTAAGATCTTGGAGATTGTTTAATGCTTACTCTCAAACTTTTTGTATACACTGTAGTTATATTCTTTGTTTCTCTCTTCATATTTGGATTCCTATCTAATGATCCAGGACGTAATCCGGGACGTGAAGAATAAAAAAGAAAGGGTTTTTATTGCTTTATTTAATTAGTGTAAATTCTCAATTTTATTAGTTTTTTTATCTATTACACATAATCAAAAGGAGAAAGGGAAAGAGAGGGATTCGAACCCTCGGTACGATTAACTCGTACAATGGATTAGCAATCCAACGCTTTAGTCCACTCAGCCATCTCTCCTAATTGAAAAGGGATACTTATTAGGTTCCATAAAAAAAAAAGGCTTAAAAAAAACTTCTACACTTTATTATTAAAAAGCTTTCTTTTTTTGTATAGATTATTCTTTATATTATATATATTTTTTTAATTTTATATATTATATTATATATATAATATAATTTCTTTTTTTTTTTTTATCATCTATTTATATATATANNNTTCATCTATTTATATATATATATATATAATATATATATTACTATATATATATAACTTTTTTTATAGAACTTTCTCAGTAATTCTAGTTACACAAAAATTTAGATAAAGATTAGATAAAGAAAAGGCTCGAACTCGAAAGATAAATAAATAAAACCACAATAATAAAAATATAGAATCCTCTTTTTATTTTGTCTCGTCCAAACACAAGTAAAAGATCTTTTTTATTTTAATAGCCTGGCCTGGTCAGTCCCCAGCCGGGCCCTTTTTTTGTTTTTTTGTTAAAGTTAAAAGACTCATCCAATGGAGTTTTAGAAAAAAAAAGGAATCCGCTTTACTAATTTTATTAAGCCTACGCGTCGACGCTATAATTTTATAAATTTTTTTCTGGTTTTTTTATTACACCCCCGATTACTTTGTTCGACAAAAGGTCAAATTATATGCAATAATTGCATTGTAGCGGGTATAGTTTAGTGGTAAAAGTGTGATTCGTTCCTTTAATCCCTTTAATAGTTAAAGGGTCTCTCGGTTTGATTCATCTTCCGATCAAAAACTTTATTTCTTAAAAGGATTTAGTCCTTTACCTTTCAATGAAAAATTCAAGGAAGATTATAAATTCTCGTAATTTGTATCCAAAGACTCTAATCAATTGTAAATTTGGATTTTGAAATTCCGAAACATAATTTTTGAATTGGATGACTATTTACAATTCAATAAGTATAACAAGAGGATCCATGGATAAAGCTAGAAAAGTTTCTTTCTAATCGTAACTAAATCTTCAGTTCTATTCATTTTTTGGTATAGAAAAATTTGAAGCAAAATAGCTATTAAACGAGAACTTTAGTTTACTAAAGACATCGACATATTATATTGTTTTAGCTCGGTGGAAACAAAATACTTTTCCTAAGGATTCTATTAAATAGAAATAAAGAACGAAGTAACTAGAAAGATTGTTCGGGTTCTCCCTTTCTATCTTCTAGAAGGATCATCTATAAAGCAAAATTTTATGTGAAAGCACCCAGACGGAAAAAAGCTAACATAGATGTTATGGGTCAATTTTTATTTTGATTTCGTTCCCGTCGTATTTTATTTGGTAATTTTTACATACATCATAAAGGAGCCGAATGAAACCAAAGTTTCATGTTCGGTTTTGAATTAGAGACGTTAAAAATATAAAAATGATCAATCGACGTCGACTAAAACCCTTAGCCTTCCAAGCTAACGATGCGGGTTCGATTCCCGCTACCCGCTCTAAATTCTAAATTGCCCCCTTCCCCTTTTATTAGAGACAATTTTATGTATTAGAATTGTCTAATAGCAATTGTGTATTGAATTCACTTCAATACACAATTGCTAAAAAGATTTCGCACCTTCTTTTTTTTTTTACAACTATAAAGTCAAAAAAAGCGAAAAGCGTCCATTGTCTAATGGATAGGACATAGGTCTTCTAAACCTTTGGTATAGGTTCAAATCCTATTGGACGCAATATCAATATAGATATAAATATATTGATATTTATCTATTATTTCCATTTATATATATATTAAAAAATATATTTTTATTCTATTTAGAAATTATAAAAAAGATAAGAAAGAATATAGAATAAGAAATAATTCTGAATGCTTTAATATTTAATATTAAACAGATATTAGTTATATATTTCTTTATATTATATATATATATACTTAACTTAGATATACTTCTATGTTTTAGAATTTCTTAAAAATTTAATTAAATAATAAAATTTACTAAAAAAAAAAGAAGGATCCATTTCCTTTTTTATACTTTCTCCTGAAGTATAAAACGTTCCAGTTGTTCTTGAATACCTTCTTTCAACAAGCTTTCTGCTTCAGCGGTTAATGTCTTGGTAGAGGATATGATTTCTTGGAACTGAGGTTTATTCGTTTTTAAGTAAG